CTTTTTCACTCCACAAGGATCAAGATCAACTGAACATCCATTCTCATTCTGTCGAACGAAGATATATTTCTAGCCTCTCAGTGAATAATGATCAAGTGAGACACCAATTAGTTAGGTCAGATTTTTCTGATAAAAAAGAAGATGGTATTTTTGATTATTCGGGATTTAATCGAATCATAGGTATTGGTCATTGTAATCTCATACATCCTGCAATTCTCCACAAGAATTCTGATTTATTGGCAAAAAGGCGAAGAAATCAATTTCTCATTCCGTTCCAATCCATTCAAGAACAAGAGAAAGAACTAATGCCCCATTCAGGTATCTCGATTGAAATACCCATAAAGGGTATTTTCCGTAAAAATAGTATTCTTGCTTATTTTGATGATCCTCGATACAGAAGAAAGAATTCAGGAATTACTAAATATGGGACTATAGGGGCACATTCAATCGTCAAAAAAGAGGACTTGATTGAGTATCGAGGAGTCAAAAAAATCAAGCCGAAATTTCAAATGAAAATCGATCGCTTTTTTTTCATTCCCGAGGAAGTGCATATTTTACCCGAATCTTCTTACGTAATGGTACGGAATAATAGTATCATTGGAGTAGATACCCGAATCGCTTTAAATAGAAGAAGCCAAGTGGGCGGATTGGTCCGAGTGGAGAAAAAAAAAAAAAAGATTGAACTAAAAGTTTTTTCTGGGGATATCCATTTTCCTGGGGAAACGGATAAGATATCCCGACACAGTGGCATCTTGATACCGCCGGAAACGGGAAAAAAAGAACTTAAGGGATCCACCCGGGAATCAAAAAAATTGAAAAAATGGATCTATGTCCAACGGATCACACCTACCAAGAAAAAGCATTTTGTTTTGGTTCGACCCGTAGTCACATATGAAATAGCGAACGGTATCAATTTAGCAACACTCTTCCCCCAGGATCTGCTGCGGGAAAAGGATAATATGCACCTTCGAGTTGTCAATTATATCCTTTATGGAAAGGGCAAACCCTTTCGGGGTATTTCTGACACAAGTATTCAATTAGTTCGAACTTGTTTAGTCTTGAATTGGGACCAAGACAAAAAAAGTTCTTCCGTCGAAGAGGTCTGTGCTTCCTTTGTTGAAGTAAGTACAAATGGTATGATTCGAGATTTCCTAAGAATCGACTTAGTGCAATCCCATATTCCGTATATCAGAAAAAGGAATGCTCCGTCAAGTCCAGGATTGATCTCTGATAATGGTCCAGATCGCACCAATATAAATCCGTTTTACTCCATTTATTTCAAGGCAAGGGTTCAACAATCACTTAGCCAAAATCAAGGAACTATTCATACCTTGTTGAATAGAAATAAGGAATGCCAATCTTTGATAATTTTGTCATCATCTAATTGTTTTCGAACGGGTCCATTCAACGATATCAAATATCATAATGTGATAAAGCAATCAATTCACATTCAAAAAGATCCTCTAATTCCAATTAGGAATTCGTTGGGACCCTTAGGAACAGTCCTTCAAATTGCGAATTTTTATTCATTTTACTATTTAATAACTTATAATCCGGTTTCGGTAACTAACTATTTGAAACTTGATAATTTAAAACAGACTTTTCAAGTACGTAAATTTTATTTAATGGATGAAAACGAGAGAATTTATAATCCTGATCCAGACAGTAAGATTGTTTTGAATCCATTTAATTTGAATTGGGATTTTATCCATCATAATTATTGTGAGGAAATGTACACAATAATGAGTCTTGGGCAGTTTATTTGTGAAAATATATGTATAGCCACAAATGGACCACACCTCAAATCAGGTCAAGTTTTAATTGTTCAAGCTGGCTCTGTAGTAATAAGATCAGCTAAGCCTTATTTGGCTACTCCAGGAGCAACAGTTCATGGGCATTATGGAGAAATCCTTTATGAAGGAGATACATTAATTACATTTATATATGAAAAATCAAGATCTGGTGATATAACGCAGGGTCTTCCAAAAGTAGAACAGGTGTTAGAAGTGCGTTCGATTGATTCAATATCGATGAACCTAGAAAAAAGAGTTGAGGGTTGGAACGCGCGTATAACAAGAATTCTTGGGATTCCTTGGGGATTCTTAATTGGTGCTGAGCTAACTATAGTGCAAAGTCGTATCTCTTTGGTTAATAAGATCCAAAAGGTTTATCGATCCCAGGGGGTCCAAATCCATAATAGACATATCGAAATTATTGTACGTCAAATAACATCAAAAGTGTTGGTTTCAGAAGATGGAATGTCTAATATTTTTTTACCCGGCGAACTTATTGGATTGTTACGAGCGGAGCGAACGGGGCGTGCTTTGGAAGAAGCGATCTGTTATCGAGCTATATTATTGGGAATAACGAGAGCATCTCTGAATACTCAAAGTTTTATATCTGAAGCAAGTTTTCAAGAAACCGCTCGGGTTTTAGCAAAAGCAGCTCTCCGGGGTCGTATCGACTGGTTGAAAGGCCTGAAAGAGAACGTTGTTCTGGGGGGGATGATACCCGTTGGTACCGGATTCAAAGCATTAGTGCACTGTTCACGGCAGCATAACAATATTCTTTTGGAAACAAAAAAAAGAATTTATTCGGGGGGGGGATGATAGATATTTTCTTACACCACAGAGAATTATTAGACTTTTGCATTTCAAAGACTTTACATGCTACATCAGAACAATCATTTAGAGGATTTAATGAGTCCTAAGGAGCGGATTCTCTTAACTATTTTTGATCCTTTGATTTCTTAATAGTAAGAAAAGAAAGATAATAACGAATAGAAAGTAATGAATGGCCTGGATTGTGTATCAATGGCCAATCTCTGGTAGAAGAGAAGGTTCCATTGGAACAATTATTTATTTCAGGGCACCTCGTCTCTTTTTTTTATCAAATCTTTTTTTGATAAAAAAAAGAGGAAGTATGGGGAGAAATGGCAAGAAGATAGTGGAATATCAATTTTGAAGAGATGATGGAAGCAGGAATTCCTTTTTGTCATGGTACTAGGAAATGGAATCCTAGAATGTCACCTTATATCTCAGCAAAACATAAAGGTATTCATATTACAAATCTGACAAGAACTGCTCGTTTTTTATCAGAAGCTTGTTATAAAGCAGCGGATTTAGTAGCACGAGCTGCAATAAGAACCCGGTGTCATTATATGTCATTATATTATATTAATAAAAAAAGGTTCGGTGGTATGTTAACGGATTGGTCCACTATAGAAACGAGACTTCATAAGTTCAGGGATTTGAGAGCGGAACAAAAGACGGGGAGACTCAACCGTCTTCCAAAAAGAGATGCAGCTATCCTGAAGAGACAATTATCACGCTTGCAAACGTATCCGGGCGGGATTCAATATATGACGGGGGTACCGGATATTGTAATCATCGTTGATCAGCAAGAAGAATATACGGCTCTTCGAGAATGTATCGCTTTGGGAATTCCAACAATTTGTTTAATCGATACAAATTGTGACCCCGATCTCGCAGATATTTCGATTCCAGCAAACGATAACGCTATAGCTTCAATCCGATTAATTCTTAATAAATTTGTATTTGCAATTTGTGAGGGTCGTTCTAGCTATATACGAAATCCTTGATTAATAATAAGATAAATCAATTTTTTTGGTAACTACATGGATTTTTTTATTTTTGGAATCGGTTACTCTTCTTGAATCGCATAAAAGAAAAGAAATTAAAAAAAACTGTGGATATTATGTGATTAGCGGGTATTCAAAACGGATAATTCTAATTAAAGTATACAAGTCGAAAGGGAGAGGGTTGAATCAAAATAATTCTTTTTAAAGTTCTATTTCTGTTAGAGGGCAATATGAATGTTATATCATGTTCCAGTAACACACTAAAAGGGTTATACGATATATCCGGTGTGGAAGTAGGCCAACATTTCTATTGGCAAATAGGAGGTTTACAAGTCCATGCCCAAGTACTTATTACTTCTTGGGTTGTAATTGCTATCTTATTAGGTTCAGCCCTTATAGCTGTTCGGAATCCACAAACTATTCCGACTGCCGGTCAAAATTTCTTCGAATATGTCCTTGAATTTATTCGAGACGTGAGCAAAACTCAGATTGGAGAAGAATATGGTCCATGGGTTCCCTTTATTGGAACTATGTTTCTATTTATTTTTGTTTCGAATTGGTCCGGTGCTCTTTTACCTTGGAAAATAATACAGTTACCCCATGGGGAGTTAGCTGCACCTACGAATGATATCAATACTACCGTTGCTTTAGCCTTGCTCACGTCAGTAGCATATTTCTATGCAGGTCTTTCTAAAAAGGGATTAGGTTATTTCAGTAAATACATTCAACCGACTCCAATTCTTTTACCCATTAACATTTTAGAAGATTTCACAAAACCTTTATCACTTAGCTTTCGACTTTTCGGGAATATATTAGCTGATGAATTAGTAGTTGTTGTTCTTGTTTCTTTAGTACCTTTAGTGGTTCCTATACCTGTGATGTTCCTTGGATTATTTACAAGCGGTATTCAAGCTCTTATTTTTGCAACTTTAGCGGCGGCTTATATAGGCGAATCTATGGAGGGCCATCATTGACTAGTTTTCGAAATAGTCTCTTTTTTTTTTTTTTAGCTTAGAATAACGCAGTGTATGCGTAACTAAAGATAATCCACTTAGGAAACATCAATATACAAATAGAAATAGACAAATACGGGATATACGACCAAGAGTCATAGAAAAAAATTCAGATATTGGGGAATTGTAAAAAAGGAAAGAGATCAAAAAGATCTTTTTCCTAAAATTAATGTTTGGCTTTATTATATCATACTCCTGCCAATGAATATTATCATTCTATTGTTTTGTTCATTCAATTCAAATATAAGGAGTCATTATTTGAATAAAAATTCTTAATATAAAAATTCTTATAGTATCGTAGTATCACAATTTACACGGTGTGTGATTAAAAAAAAAAGAAAAAGAAAGATGCTTTCTAGAATGATTCCCATTTTAGTTGATTTTATTCAATTCAACGATTGACCAAAAGAAAATATTAATAAATAATTAAAGTGAATGACCTTACCGGAATAAAATACTTATGTTTATTTCTATGCAATGATTCGCCAAACGAGATTCATAAAAAATGGGTTGATTGGGAGAGGGGAACAGAATTGGGTATATGGGATCTAATGACTCTAAGCCAACTTTTGTGTATGGTTCCAAGAATGATTCTAGAATACGATTGACTTTAAGATACGAATAGTTTGAATCTAAGATATGAAGATATGAATAGTTGGTTTACGTTATGGAAGAAAGACATGTATATATGATATTAGATATTGATAGTTATATATCAACTAAAGAGATATCTAATCCGCCCTACTATTGTGAACTTAGATAGAGATTCCAATAGAAATTCTTCGGTTTCGTCTTTGCCTGTGAATTGAATGTGAATGAATAAAGCGATGAAATAAAGAAAACTAACGAACGAAGAATTAAAAAGGGGTTTGGAAAGAAGAAATGGAAGAACAAAAGTTGTATGGATTCACAAAAATCCTGTGGATCGGAACTAAAAAAGAGATATCGAAGTAGCTTTTATGGTTTAATACTAATATTATTATTACTTCAATTCCGAGTTCTTAATTATTTCGACTGGATGAATCTTAGCGATGGAATAATTAAGTCATAATTCATTGGACGATTGTATCATTAACTATTTCTTTATTTTAGTGCGAGGAACTTATCATGAATCCACTGATTTCTGCCGCTTCTGTTATTGCCGCTGGGTTGGCCGTCGGGCTTGCTTCTATTGGACCTGGAGTAGGTCAAGGTACTGCTGCGGGTCAAGCTGTAGAAGGTATCGCGAGACAACCCGAGGCGGAGGGAAAAATACGAGGTACTTTATTGCTTAGTCTGGCTTTTATGGAAGCTTTAACAATTTATGGACTGGTTGTAGCATTAGCGCTTTTATTTGCGAATCCCTTTGTTTAATCCTATAAATATGCAAATTACGTATTTTTTTTTTAGTCTATCTAAAAGAGGAGATAATATGAAAAATATAACCGATTCTTTCGTTTCCTTGGTTCGCTGGTCATTTGCCGGGAGTTTCGGGTTTAATACCGATATTTTAGCAACAAATCCAATAAATCTAAGTGTAGTCCTTGGTGTATTGATCTTTTTTGGAAAGGGAGTGCGTGCGAGTTGTTTATTTCAAGAATAGGCTGGATCCAACCAGCTGTACTTTTTTTCATTATAACTAGATCGAAAAAGGTGCACGATTCCGCGAATTACTTCTGAATCAATTTCAAATCATATTTAAGAACCATAGCATTTCGTGATTCATTGGTAAATCTACTTTGATTCTCTATCAACCAAACCAATAGTGTGGGGTCATTAACATGGTTAAAGCTAAACCAAACTGTTTGAAGTCCAGACGCAGCATGGTACTCTTTCTACTACTATATTAATATAGAATAGAAATGTTTGCAAAATGAATAATTGGAATTTGTTTTTTTTCGATATAAAACACTCATGTCGATAAAATTATTTGAGCCTTTTCTTTTATTGGAATGCAAAATATTTGAAATATTTCAATCAACCGCTTTTTATGCTGAATCGGTGACCTGTGTATAATATAAAGTAAGAAGAATTCTTTGGATTTGACGAAAAAAAGAAACAACTTTGCTGACAATTCAATATTTTTGTTTTGTTCCGTCAGAAGAGTCCTCAAAATATTCTGGTCTTGGATTAGTGATTAGTCGCGACATCTTGGAATATGAATAGAGAAGAGAGGTAGAGGATAGGCTCATTACATTAAAAAAAAAAAAAAGATATGGGAATTGCCCCCATACTTAAAAAGTTGAAGTAATTGAGTGTGAGAGCCAAATGAATCGAAAAATTCATGTTTGGTTCGGGAAGGGATCATGTAAGTTTTGAGATGAATGGAAAGATAATCTACTTTCATTAAGTGATTTATTAGATAATCGAAAACGGAAGATCCTGAATACTATTCGAAATTCAGAGGAACTGCAGGGGGGGGCCATTCAACGGCTGGAAAAAGCCCGGGCTCGCTTACGGAAAGTCGAAAGGGAAGCAGATCAATTTCGAGTGAATGGATACTCGGAGATAGAACGAGAAAAATTGAATTTGATTAAGTCAACTTATAAGACTTTGGAAGAATTAGAAAAGTACAAAAATGAAACCATTCGTTTTGACCACCAAAGGGCGGTTCAGCAAGTCCGACAACAGGTTTTCCAACAAGTTTTAAAGGGAGCTCGAGGCACTCTGAATAGTTCTTTGAACAAGGAGTTACATTTACGTACCATTAGTGAGAATATTGACACGTTTGAGGCGATGACAGAAATAACTGATTAGTCCTTTTCCTGTAGGCATCGTTTTTTTTCTTTAACTAAAAAAAAATTATACTCATGGTAACAATTAGAGCCGACGAAATTAGTAATATTATCCGTGAACGTATTGAGCAATATAATAGAGCAGTCAAGATTGTAAATATTGGTACCGTAC